ACGAACACCTTCCTACTGCAAGGTGAGGCTCTGTCCTTCCCCTAGAATCCACTCCGGGTGGGAGGAGCAGCTAGTCAAACTTCTTGAGCAGCCGAGATATTTGATTGAATTCCTTGCCAAACCCTGGGATGAGAGGGAAGGTCGATTTTACTCGAATCCTGGACCTGATCTTTAATCCTACACCGGTTAATGACGCGATGGGAGAAGTTTTGATTATTTCATTTTTTCATCAATGCTGGCCCAGTCGAGGCTCGTCCATGCCCAATCCCAATGGACAAACCTTCGATCCGCCCTTAGCTCTATAATCCACCCGTCTTCCCCAGTCCCTGAAAGCCCTCCTCTCCTGGGCCTAGCCCTCTTTCTCAACTCGAGTCTTAAGTTCAGCGGCTTTCATCGTTGACGAACACCTGCGCTAATAAGACAAAGAAGTGGGGAGTCTATGCCTTGAATGAATCAGTAACAACGGATTAGTGGAATGAGGGATCAAGAGACGGATAGGGGGGGAATGGCCTATCAATCATTGGTGGACCTTCCCTTGAACGGTCACGGAGCTCTCAACTGAGTTGTTTAGGTTCTGGAATTCCATCTCTAGTTGGGGGTTTCGGTTCGAAGGTTAAAAAATGTGGTGCGGGTTCATCTCTCTCGACCAGTTCAGGTTCAAAGGAAAGGGTGATCGGGGGGACCGGACCCTGACTTTAGATCTCTTCTCTATGGTGGGAGGTTTTTTTCGTATCAAGAGTGTGTTGGGGAGGCCAGGGAAGACGGATTGGATCGAGAGGCGATGCCTATGCCTCTTCTTTATCGATAGAATTCCCATCATTTGCAGTCTACGGCGAAGGAGACAAGGGCGAGGCACCGAACATGTTCTATCCTCAACCTCCATCCGTCATTAGTAATCTCAATCAGCTTTTCCTATTCACTAGTACACTGCGCGCTACAACTAGCAGCCCCTTTACTAGTAAGGGAAAACGCTAGCGCGCAACGGCTGAAAAGCCAGCAACCTGTTAGGAGTAGGTTTTTGCTTTCTTTAGTAAGAAAGGTTTGGAACCCTATACAAACAAGGGGCTGCTTGCTGCTCGCCTCTATCTCTAAAGGGGCTTATGCACTCTACTCGCTGCCTACTCCACTCGTTATCACTAAACGACGAAGCCAAGAGCGGAAGGAGGGACTTGAACCCTCAACCTCAGCCTTGGCAAGGCTATGCTCTACCATTAAGCTATTTCCGCCAGCTACGGTAGTGGCGAAGCACTACTGAGCAATTCACGTATCACTTGATACAGACGACTTCTATTTTTCCGCCGGACCACACTCTTGACCCCCGATCGAGCTACGAGCACGAGTAGGTAGGCGGCTAGAGGGGGGGGGGAGGGGCGGCTGGGAAGGAAGGGTTCCCCCTTCTTTTTGCTTCGCGTCAGATGATGATTAGTGGGTCAGGTCCAGTGTGTGCTCTTGATCACAATCACTAAAGGGGCGGGCTGGGGCTTTTTTCATTCTCGTAACGGGAGTGAGTACACCGCAAGACCAGACAAGTTACTCCTTCGCCTCGCAGCGGCGGCATCTTTCTTATAAGTGAAGTAATTACCTAAGACGGCTCCTCTTATTCTACGATAATCCAAGCAGCAGCTCCACAAGTCCGCTCGGAACCAGTCGATTCCTGAGCCATTCGTTCTCCCCTCTCGGTTGGCCTTTGCCAGCCACTAGAGTAAGTAAGAGAACAAGAGACTCTTCATGAACTTCAAGAACCGCAGATTTTTACCGGATTGTACACCTTTGTGTCTGGCTATGTATATGGATGTGCATAAAGAAGGGACGGGACATCTCTCTCCTTTTTTTTTGGGGGGGGGAGAGAGAGGGAATAAGCTGCAGCGGCACCTCACGAACTTCTTACTGGGGCAGCACCATCCTATAGCATTTTCGAGTGTTTGAATGCACGTGTTTTGTTTTCATATTCCTGCGCAGTTAAGAGAAAAATTGTCCCTAAGGAAACCACTTCTGTCTTTCTTGGATATGCTCAGTCCGGGTATAGATGCTATGACGTGAAATCCAAGAGACTCGATGTATCCTTGAATGTTCTCTTTAATGGGGTCGCCTCATATTTTCCTTAACCTATTTAATCAGCCCCGGGGGAGAATGGTGATGGAGATGTATTGCGGCCTTTTCCTGTTCATCAACTCGAACCTCATTCTTCTGCAGTTGATGTTACGGATCAGCCTCACTCTTCAGGCCAGCATCTTCTGCCGATTGTCAGCCTGTTCAGCTGACCTCAGAGGATTCCAATCACCCGGCACAGCATGTTTATTCTCGGCGGCGATTACAGTCTGTTTCCCCAGGTAAGACTACTCCAGAAGATCAGCAGTCTAACCTAGTTGCTTCCCTGCCAGTCGCTTTCTCAGATTCTGGATCCCTCTCTCAGGTTCGTCGATCCTCTCAAGTTTCTTATCTTGTTGAAGTCTTTTTTTCTTATCTTATGTCCCCAAACCCAAAACATCGAGCTTACCTCATGTCAGTTCAATCTTCTCATGAACCTGAATTATTTGCTGAAGCCTTCAATCATTCTTGCTGGATAAATGCTATGCAGGAAGAAATAAATGCCCAGGAAAAAAAATAATAAGACTTAGTCTCATTGCCTGCAGGGAAACAAGCCATTGGCTGCAAGTGGATTTACCAAGATCAAGCATAAAGCAGATGGCTCGATAGAGAGATACAAAGCTAGATTAGTAGCTAAAGGCTTCCGTTAGGAAGTGGAGTCGAAGCCCTTTAAAGATAGGGAAAACATTTGCCCCAGGTTGCTAAAATGACCACCATTCGTGGCATTCTTGGAAGGGGTACACTTTCCTGCATGTTCTTTTGTTTCTTATTGTACAATTATCACATGGTTTCATAAAGTTGGTGTTCAAGGTGTTGAAGTTTCCTTTTATGAACCTTCTCCTTCTCCCTAGAATTGTTACGAGGAGCAAAAGAGTACTTGGCGATTTTTCTGAGGAATGAGCTTGTGAATGTTGAAGATTTTATATCTAAATGGTGTTGGAAACAATCATGTCATATAAACTGACTATATGTAATTTGGTATGCTCATTGTTTTGTTGCAGATGGGGACTTATGCAAGAAACGGTGAGAACCCTCCAGATGGTTTTTTGTGCCCTACTGGCGGTTGGGAAGTCCTTGTAAAATATTATGTTGCAGGCAGAAGAGGCAACACAGAAGCCAGCTGTTTTATCTGCTTAAATCTATGATTTATTACCAGAATTTCATGCAAGTTAGTTCAAGCAAGAGAAGAAAGAGTTTGACTTTGACCCTTGGTGGTTGGGTTTCCATTTTGAACTAGGTTGTGTTTGGTATGAATGTAAAATATTGAATTATTTGTTATTCATTTTGAAGACCATCATATATATATACGCAAGAAACACTTTTTAGGGGGTGCCAAATATATAACAAAGAAAGTGGTTTTCTCACATCCAGTATTGACCTCGTGTTCTATTTTTGCACGGGTTTCAAAAATGACCTTGAAGGCGTGGTTGGTATCACAGCTTGAGCTATAGCTCGGTCGCTAATGTGTGTGCTTGTGTGGGTTTTCTAAATTTGAGTGGATTCTATTGAGAAACACCACTGTACAAGTACAAAACAAACATGCAGCCAAGTTTGTTACGGATCCCCCAAGGGGCGTGTCTAACTACCTCATAGATAGCATCCACAAGACACTGAATTAGCCTAGAAATGGATGCATCTTATTGCTATCTCTCATGACCCTTTTGGTCTCCGGTTTCACTGGAAAATTGGAAGGTCACAAACCGTCCTCTACAGTTGCAAATGTGAAAGGGTGCTAAAGCAGGACCCGTGACTATGAAAAGTGACTGCTCAATCGAAACTTGAGTCACCTTGGAGTAAGTCAAGCCACATACTCAACAACGTCTCTGTCTGAACTGTGAAATCCCTAAATCGAAACACACTAGAATAACTTCAAACACGTAGATCTGCAGATCCACGTGTATTCAAAAATTCTGGTCTTCTTCAATCAGGTTCTCAACCCAATCAGGGAACTTCCAAAGACCAAACGATTTAATCCCAAACTCTTTCTTTCTGGCGGAACCTTCCGAGTTTTTTTTAGAGAAAAATCACGTTGTGCGATATTTTGAAACTTCTTGTTTCAAAGCGGCGAAACCTCGAGATACTTTTCACTTGTCTTCTGCGAGTCTGAGACCTTACTTCTGCGACTACTCGACTTTTGCAAGTCCTTATCTCGACAAAATCTCCTTAAAGTCTCCTCTATCTCAGAGTCTATTCTAAAAAAAAAAAAAAGAATCCACCAATAGCCCTATAATAGATATTGAGTTACATAGTGCCGCCCAGGTTTGGAACCGACTTTTTAGAAGTTCATATGCACGCATGCATGTGTCATCACCTCATTGGTCGGAGGTCCAAGGGGTCCATAGAAAGAAATCTTCTTATTTTTCTTTATTTATATTCTTTTTCTTAGAAGAGAGAAAGAGTAGAAACAAAGGGTACGCTCTCTAGAAGATTTGCTCGGGGCTGTTCACTTTCACTTGGTCGCCTGATATCTTGAAACCTCTTTGCTTGCGGGGGCAGGAGTGGAAACGTCTGAGAGAGCGCTTCGCGAAAGAATCGTGTGGCGTGGTGAAAGGTTTCCCGTTGGGGTTTCCGGCCCCCTTGGTCTTCACCTAATTTTTGAAGAGGGGAGGTGAGTATCAACTCACCTCTCTCTCTCGCGCCTTTCTTCAGCTTGTTCCTGTTCGTCTATTCGGGACGGGGCAGGCAGCCCACATACATGAAGAGAAGAAGAGAGGGGGGGTTCCTTGATATTAAGGTGTCAAGGCGGTTGAAGAAGGCCACAAGTGGAAGCAACCGATGCTTTGGTCATTCAGTTGACTCCTTGCTGCCAGTCCGTGCTTGCTGTCATGCTGGCAAAAGCAGGGGTTTCGGCCGGTTTTACCTACTATTGGATTTGAACCAATGACTCTCGCCGTATGAAAGCGATACTCTAACCGCTGAGTCAAGTAGGTCAAGCTGAGTAAAGTCAGAGAAAAGAAAATAGACCCCTATAAGAGAAAGCCGCGCAACCAGAGTTCCCCAACCTATACAAGGGGGGCGGAGCGCTAAGAAAGAGAAAGCGTTATCACTATACGAAATGAAACAGCAGCTAGCACGCTAAGATCAACCACTTGGAGAACGTGGAGCCTTTCTTTCTCGGTCGTCTGTCTTAATATAAGTGGATTCCGATTCATGCGGTCGTTCTCTACTGCATTGGTCTTTTCACTCCCCACTCTCAACCATAACAAAATGTTTCCACTATATCTCTCAGGAGTCGTCAAAGGAAGTACGGCGGGTCCGAGTAAGAAAAAATTCACTAAGAACTAGGGCATACAACAATGGATCAATTCATTCAACAAGATCCGTTCGGATCGGACCAGGATGAATGGGATTGGTCTGACCTCTCGCTCAGATGTAAGACTCACGCCGCCGACAGATGTCCCATGCCACGTTTCGTGAACAGCTATGCCCGAGAATGAATGAATTGTGATATAGCGCCGAATAAGCCACTGCTCTATTCCCGACTCGAAATATATAAAGGACTTTAAGGGAGATAAAATAGGGGGCCCTACACCATACATCCTGCTGTGTTAACAAGAAGGAAAAAGAAGGAATGGCGGGACGCTAAAGAGATGGCTATGGCTCTGAGACTAGTGCTATCAGGTAATCGACCAAGTAATCCACATACATGATACAAGAGCCAACTCTTTTCGAGGCTCGAATTCACAAAATTCGAAAAGACCCCCACTCATTATGGATCTTCCACGAGGGTGGCCAAGCATAAAAGTATGCCAACGAACCGTTCTTAGAGACAGAAACTCTTAGAACCGTCTCAAGCTGTTTCACTCCTACGGATATGAGTTCGGAATCATAAGTAGGAATTTCTTGAAAGCCGAGAAGTGTTATAGGGCGAGGGGACTAGCGTCTTTCTCGGAATAGCTATCTAAAGTACCCAAGGGGTTGGTTTCTTTTCCTATAACTCTATCAATTCAGATTGAATGTCCATTTTATAAAGCGTTTACCCCGCTGCTAGGAAGAAAGGAGGATTGATGGACATAGGCTGCGGATAGACCAGAATATGCTGTGGGACTTCTGACGTTCGTTCACCCTTCTCTTACCCGGTAGGGTGTTAAAGAAAGAGCCAAACCCAAGCAGGGATTTGATTCCACATGGGGAAAGGAAGGAGTAGGATAAGGAGGTCTAATCAACGGAGTAAAGCATGGATAAGAATTCGGCTGTCAAGACATCTATATCTATTTCATTAAGAAAGGATGCTAGCAAGGGTGAGAAAGGAACGGCTGAAAGTCTTGTTTGAATGAATGCCCACAGATCTGCCTTATCGAACATCTAAGACAGATAAGACTGATGCCATTAAGGCATAGGCTGCTATCGAATTAAGCTATCTGGAAGTTACAGACTTAAGATATGAATGAATAGGAAGAGAATAGGCGGAGCTTGGGGGCAAAGGCAAAAAGATCCGAGCTAAGCAAGCCCTAGAAATTGGCAGGTTGAGCTTGATCGGTAGTAGTGCAATATTAACTCCCGGTTGATTCGTCAACGAGAAAGTTTACTTGAAAGGCGTCACTCTTTCAATTATCCGTATGTGACGTATACTTCAACCTTCCCCATTCATTTCGAACCTCCGACAGTCGAATAGCAAACCTGTCTGTCCTGTTGGGAAGGCAGGACGAGAACTAGAGTATAGGACTGGAACTGCAGTGCTATAATTTCTCATTCTCCGGTTGAAACCACTGTTGCCTGATCCGGAACCAGCTCTAGCTACTTTTCCATCTCCTGAACCTTCCATCTCTGACAAAAGCTCCTTCTCGAGCAGCAACTGGGCATTCGAGAACAAGCCCATCTTAACAGTCTACTCTGATCTATCAAACAGCTTGGGCATCTTTATAGGTCAGGAAAGAGACTCCAGGCGATTCTCCCTATGTAGTTAACCGCGAGGGAGAAAACCTTGTTCAAATCCTAAAATTCCTAAAAGTCCTCCTGCTCTCCTTGTCCCATTCAATTACTATGTAGGAAGACTAGCTACGACGCCGAACGCTTTCGAGGCTTTTCTCGGCATCAAGAGCAAAGAGACGATTCGTTGCATCTACCAGGAAAGAGACTTACCTTTACGCTATTCCTTTAGTGATATAAAGGTACCCGCTAATGATAGAGTTGAGCGGCAAATCAGGTTTAGATATCGCACTAGCTGTTCGGTGGGAAAGTTTTTATTTAGTGTTCCCGGAAATGGGGGTTAATACTTTATTTATTATATGCCAAAGGCAAGACAAAGACCGCCCTCATACTCTAAGCCTTTGACCCCTCGAAACTCTTGTTTTGCTGGTTACCCTTATTCTTATTGGGGCGGTCTTTCGGTAACATATATAGCTACTCTTACAGCAACCTATATAAAGAGAACATATTTAAATAGTATCGGGCGTCCCTTGACTCGATTCCTTCCTAAGGTCGGGAATAGCAGGACGGATAAGACTCTTTTGTTTTTTCATGTGTGGCTCTCAAAAGAGCTCTTTCTTTGTCAAGATTTGGTTGGTGTGAATTGTACCATACATAGATTAGTACAAAACAAGGTAGCAAAGCAGCAAATGAAAGAACCTCTCTTTGACCAACATAAAGAAGACTCTCGCTTTAAAGAAATGTCATAAGAAGGACTAATCCCAACTTCTAATCACCGCTTCCCCTCGTCTGATCTTCCTGCTATACTTTATAACATCTGAAGACGATGACGCGCATCTGCCTTTTGAATATTCCGCTTTTAAAAGATCTCTCCCCTTCACTCTCTACCTCACTTACTATCTAACTCACCAACTGGTTCCTTCTCTCAACTCAGAGGAAGCCTCTATTTGGCAAAGGGAGACGGGGCCTTAGAAGTCGGCAAGAAAGAGCTTTAGCCATGGATATCGCTGGAAGACTTACCCAAATCAATCAAGAAATTCTACGTATAGATAACGAGAAGCAAGAACGGGAGCAAATGCTGGGTCTGCTCTGGGAGCATCCGCCTGCTCTCAATACTGAGGCCGTAGGAAGAAGGATGCAACAAATCCGGGACCGCATTCGAGCTCTTAAAGAGCGGAAACGGGCCCTCCTTCAAGAACAGCAATCTCTCATTGTGGAGGGGGCGGAACCGCGGGGGAAATGGAAACAACGGGGGGAACTAATAAGAGTAAGTTGTTTACTTAATATGTTGTTAGTTCACTTTGTAATGTTGTGTTTAGTTGTGTGGCTGGTCTATGTGTGTGTAAGCTTCCTATTGGATGTACTCCCCTTTTAATAATAAGTCTCTAAAATATAGTTTTTCCTATAAGTAATGTGTAATGTCTCTATTTTCAATCCTTATACAATTTTGAACAAACCTTCCTCGTTTCTTGAAAGAAAGGTTAAGAAACTGTTCGGACCCTCACATGCGTCCCCTGTCAAGGAATTTTTGAAATCATCCACGGTCCTCCTACCAACACATGGTAGTAGTCTGATAACATACCATGGGACCGGTACGCAGCCCTCAGCAGATAATGGAGCGCATGCTTTCCATGCCTCAAGCATAAAAGCAAGTAAGCCAAGTGTGTAAAAAAGTTCATCTTATCTTCCCTTTTCTGTCACATAGAACCCATTTGTCCGAATCTAAGCCATCGAAATCAAAGTAAAAGGATTGGCAGGAAGATGTATTTGAACTATACCTTTTGATTTCGAGGACCTTAGTCAACGCAAATAGAAAATTCAGTCAAGTCTGGAGACATTGGCAAATATAAAGTTGAATTGCTTGATTCAGTCAGTCAATGCGAAGATCAATTTCTCTTTATAAGGAATCTGTGACCTTACCGATAAAATCGAATTTCATTTCTTGGGACGTGATCCAAGCCTTACTTCTCGGCCTAAGGCCTTCTACCGCACGTTTTTTGGCTAGTGGAAGATTCCCGTAGGTTGTATTTCATTCCTCTTTCTCTATTGTACTGAGCCTTAGGTGCCATCTTGGAAAGACAAGATAGGTGTTCCTTTTCCTCCTGCGTTCGCCTGAACCTACAGGAAATATGCCAATTTCTGACTCACGGGAAATGCTTGTTGACGAGCTTTTTTCTCCCTTGTAGAACCCCCGACCGACCAGCAATCTACCTTAATGTTCCTTTCCAAGGTGAAGTGAAGTGAGAAAGCCTGTTACACCTGTTACAGATGTATTGAAATTTATCAAACTTTTCATTTAATTAACTTAGGCAAGCAGGTAAGCAAGAAGGAGTAGTGCAAGGTTAAGTCAAAAAGGTAAGGTATTCCGTCATCCACAGAGAGGGATACGTATACATAAAGGCATTTAATACCTCGGATTCACTTCACTCAGTCACAGACTAGTACAGAGAGAGAGAATACCTGCAAGTAATCCTAAGGCCTTGCTAAGTAAGCCAGTCGTAAGATAATCCCCTAATCTAGTGCCAGTGTAAGTCCTAAGCTAAGCATATCCAATTGAAGTCGTAAGCCAAGCTAGTGTAATTCTAGTGGTAAGCAAGCCCAGGAAGGGCAAATTGTGACTATGCCAACTTAAGAATAACAACTTTACTGTATAAGGGGCTAGCTATCAAATATCACAGTAATAGGGCTAGGGCAATCCATCAGTAAAGGCAAGTTCACAACACAAGCAGGAAGTCGTCAAAAGGGGAAAGGGCGTCGAATGGAATGGTCAATCTATCAGGCAAGAGGGGAATCCTCCCTTGACACTCATAGGTCGAGTTTCGGCTCGAGTGGCGGATTCTTTTACTGGAGATAAGACTACGTGGTTAAAGAAGACCATCTCTATGGATGCGAGATTGCTGTTAGAATAGAAGCATCGGCCCGGTCCATTTATTAGCCTAACGGGAAATCTAAGGAACCCAATCAAGCTGTTACGCTTTACTACTTCCATCGTTCCGAAGAAGACTGGCTTTCTAGGGTAAGGAAATAACTTCCCGGCATGCAG